GTCCCTGTAGCTTATCAAACAAAGCATGGCACTGAAGATGCCAAGATGGTTGTCCCATAAACACCCAAGGACAAAAGACTTAGTCCTAACCTTACTGTTAATTCTTGCCAAACATATACATGCAAGTATCCGCACCCCAGTGTAAATGCCCTCAGACCCTATCTCCCACAGGCAAGAGGAGCAGGTATCAGGCACACCCACAGCTGTAGCCCAAGACACCTTGCTTAGCCACGCCCCCACGGGTACTCAGCAGTAATTAACATTAAGCAATAAGCGCAAGCTTGACTTAGTTATGGCAATACTCAGGGTTGGTAAATCTTGTGCCAGCCACCGCGGTCACACAAGAGACCCAAATTAACTGTAACACGGCGTAAAGAGTGGCACTATGTTATCGCAGCAACTAAGATCAAAGTACAACTGAGCTGTCATAAGCCCAAGATGTATCTAAAGCCACCATTAAGGCGATCTTAGCAACAACGCCAAATTAAATTCCACGAAAGCTAGGGTACAAATGGGATTAGATACCCCACTAGCCCTAGCCCTAATCTCGATACTTACCATACTGAAGTATCCGCCTGAGAACTACGAGCACAAACGCTTAAAACTCTAAGGACTTGGCGGTGCCCCAAACCCACCTAGAGGAGCCTGTTCTATAATCGATAACCCACGATATACCCAACCACTCCTTGCCAGTGCAGCCTACATACCGCCGTCGCCAGCTCACCTCCTCTGAGGGTCCAACAGTGAGCACAACAGCCCCTACCCGCTAACAAGACAGGTCAAGGTATAGCCCACGGAGTGGAAGAAATGGGCTACATTTTCTAAAATAGATAACCCACGGAAGGGGGTGTGAAACCTCCCCCAGAAGGCGGATTTAGCAGTAAAGTGGGACAATAGTGCCCTCTTTAAACTGGCCCTGGAGCACGTACACACCGCCCGTCACCCTCCTCACAAGCTACAAACTTCTCATAAATAATTACACTAATTAGCCAAAGACGAGGTAAGTCGTAACAAGGTAAGTGTCCGGAAGGTGTACTTAGCACCAAGACGTAGCTATAATACAAAAGCATTCAGCTTACACCTGAAAGATATCTGCCACCTATCAGATCGTCTTGAAGCCCAACTCTAGCCCAACCATAATTCCAACAAAACTAGCCAAAACTCTCTCTACTTCCAAAACCAAAGCATTCTTTTAACCTAGTATAGGCGATAGAAAAGACTCCTCTCGGCGCGATAGAAACCTCTGTACCGTAAGGGAAAGATGAAATAACAATGAAAAACCAAAGCAACAAACAGCAAAGATAAACCCTTGTACCTTTTGCATCATGATTTAGCAAGAACAACCAAGCAAAACGAACTAAAGCTTGTCACCCCGAAACCCAAGCGAGCTACTTACAAGCAGCTACCTTTGAGCGAACCCGTCTCTGTTGCAAAAGAGTGGGACGACTTGTCAGTAGTGGTGAAAAGCCAATCGAGCTGGGTGATAGCTGGTTGCCTGTGAAACGAATCTAAGTTCTTTCTTGATTTTTCTCTACAGACACTAAACCCAAACTACACCGAAGTAAATCAAGAATAATTTAAGGAGGTACAGCTCCTTTAAAAAGAATACAGTCTCCCCTAGCGGATAACATCTCCTCACCCCAAAACTGTAGGCCTTAAGCAGCCACCAGTAAGAGTGCGTCAAAGCTCACCTTAAAAAATCCAAGAATTACTCCGACTCCCTTACCCTTAACAGGTTAACCTATAATAATAGGAGAATTAATGCTAAAATAAGTAACTAGGGACCACTCCCTCTCAAGCGCAAGCTTACATCACTATATTATTAACAGACCACGGCTAATGCCACAAACCAACAAGACCAAACATTAAACCCATCCTGTTAACCCGACCCAGGAGCGCTTTATTAGAAAGATTGAAACCTGTAAAAGGAACTAGGCAAACCCAAGGCCCGACTGTTTACCAAAAACATAGCCTTCAGCCCAACAAGTATTGAAGGTGATGCCTGCCCAGTGACATTACGTTCAACGGCCGCGGTATCCTAACCGTGCGAAGGTAGCGCAATCAATTGTCTCATAAATCGAGACTTGTATGAATGGCTAAACGAGGTCTTAACTGTCTCTTGCAGGCAATCAGTGAAATTGATCCTCCTGTGCAAAAGCAGGAATAAGTACATAAGACGAGAAGACCCTGTGGAACTTAAAAATCAGCGACCACTACATATCACACCATAAACCTACTAGGCTCACCACCCCAAAAGAACTGGCCCGCATTTTTCGGTTGGGGCGACCTTGGAGAAAAACAAACCCTCCAAAATCAAGACCACACTTCTTAACCAAGAGCAACCCCTCAACGTACTAACAGTAATCCAGACCCAGTACAACTGACCAACGGACCAAGCTACCCCAGGGATAACAGCGCAATCTCCTTCAAGAGCCCATATCGACAAGGAGGTTTACGACCTCGATGTTGGATCAGGACATCCTAATGGTGCAGCCGCTATTAAGGGTTCGTTTGTTCAACGATTAACAGTCCTACGTGATCTGAGTTCAGACCGGAGTAATCCAGGTCGGTTTCTATCTATGATACACTCTCCCCAGTACGAAAGGACCGGGAAAGTAAGGCCAACGCCACAAGCACGCCTTCCCTCCAAAGTAATGAACCCAACTAAATTACCAAGAGGACCTTCCCCAATCCTAGATAAGGACCGCTAGCGTGGCAGAGCTTGGGCAAATGCAAAAGGCTTAAGCCCTTTACCCAGAGGTTCAAATCCTCTCCCTAGCTTCTCATGGTCCTAACTCACCTTATCATATCCTTATCCTATGTAATCCCAATCCTAATCGCCGTAGCCTTCCTAACACTAGTTGAACGAAAAATTCTAAGCTATATACAAGCCCGAAAAGGCCCAAACGTTGTAGGTCCCTTCGGCTTACTTCAACCTATCGCAGATGGTGTAAAACTATTCATCAAAGAGCCTGTCCGTCCATCCACCTCCTCTCCATTCCTCTTCATCATAACGCCCATCCTGGCCCTTCTCCTAGCAATTACAATCTGAATTCCTCTGCCCCTCCCTTTCCCCCTTACCGACCTAAACCTGGGTCTCCTCTTCCTCCTAGCCATATCAAGCATAGCAGTATACTCAATTCTATGATCAGGATGGGCCTCAAACTCAAAATACGCATTAATTGGTGCCTTACGGGCAGTAGCACAAACTATCTCCTATGAAGTAACACTAGCTATCATCCTCCTCTCTATAATGATACTAAGCGGAAACTACACCTTAAGTACCCTAGCAACCCCCCAGGAACCACTATACCTCATTTTTTCCTCCTGACCTCTTGCAATAATATGATATATTTCCACGCTCGCCGAAACAAACCGTGCCCCATTCGACCTTACAGAAGGGGAATCTGAACTAGTTTCAGGTTTCAACGTAGAGTACGCCGCAGGCCCATTTGCCTTATTCTTCCTAGCTGAATACGCAAATATCATATTAATAAATACACTAACCGCCATCTTATTCCTAAATCCAAGCTCACTTAGCCCTCCCACAGAACTATACCCACTAACCCTAGCCACCAAAGTTCTTATCCTCTCCTCAGGCTTCCTATGAATCCGAGCTTCCTACCCACGATTCCGCTATGATCAACTCATACATCTCCTCTGAAAAAACTTCCTCCCACTAACCCTAGCACTATGTATTTGACACACAAGCATACCAATCTCCTACGCAGGCCTACCTCCTTACCTAAGGAAATGTGCCTGAACGTAAAGGGTCACTATGATAAAGTGAACATAGAGGTATACCACCCCTCTCATTTCCTAGTAAAAGTTAGAAAAGTAGGAATCGAACCTACACAGGAGAGATCAAAACTCCCCATACTTCCTTTATATTATTTCCTAGTAGGGTCAGCTAAAAAAGCTATCGGGCCCATACCCCGAAAATGATGGTTTAACCCCTTCCTCTACTAATTAACCCACATGCAAAACTAATCTTCCTTACAAGCCTACTCCTAGGAACAACCATCACAATCTCAAGCAACCATTGAATATCAGCCTGAGCGGGCCTAGAAATCAATACTCTCGCTATTATCCCCCTCATCTCAAAATCCCACCATCCACGAGCCATCGAAGCCGCAATCAAATATTTCCTAGTACAGGCAACTGCCTCAGCACTAGTTCTCTTCTCAAGCATAATCAATGCATGATCCACAGGACAATGAGACATTACCCAATTAAACCAACCAACATCATGCCTCCTACTAACAACAGCAATTGCAATAAAACTAGGCCTAGTACCATTCCACTTCTGATTTCCGGAAGTACTCCAAGGGTCACCCCTAACCACTGCTCTTTTATTATCCACAGTAATGAAATTTCCCCCAATCACAATCCTGTTCCTAACATCCCATTCACTAAACCCAATCTTACTAACCTCAATAGCCATTGCTTCAGCCGCCCTAGGAGGCTGAATAGGATTAAACCAAACACAAGTTCGAAAAATTTTAGCCTTTTCATCAATCTCCCACCTAGGCTGAATAACCATTATTATCATATATAGCCCTAAGCTTACCATACTAACCTTTTACCTATACTCCTTAATAACCATTACGGTATTCCTCACCCTCAACACAACTAAAGCTTTAAAACTATCGACAATAATAATTACATGAACAAAAATTCCCACACTAAATGCAACCCTAATGCTAACACTTCTCTCCCTAGCAGGTCTCCCCCCATTAACAGGCTTCCTACCCAAATGGCTCATCATCCAAGAGCTTACTAAACAAGAAATAACCACAGCAGCTACAATCATCACTATACTTTCACTGCTGGGGTTATTTTTTTACCTTCGCCTCGCATACTACTCAACAATCACACTCCCACCAAACTCCACAAACCACATAAAACAATGGCATACTGACAAATCAGCAAGTACCCTAATTGCCATCTTCACCTCTCTATCAGCCCTACTCCTACCCCTCTCACCTATAATCCTCACCATCATCTAGAAACTTAGGATCAACCTAAACCGAAGGCCTTCAAAGCCTTAAATAAGAGTTAAACTCTCTTAGTTTCTGCTAAGACCCGCAAGACATTATCCTGCATCTCCTGAATGCAACCCAGACGCTTTAATTAAGCTAGGGCCTTACCTAGACAGATGGGCCTCGATCCCATAAAACTCTAGTTAACAGCTAGATGCCTAAACCAACGGGCTTCCGTCTAAAAGGCTCTGGCACACTTTCAGCGTACATCAATGAGCTTGCAACTCAACATGAACTTCACTACAGAGCCGATAAGAAGAAGAATTGAACCCCTGTAAAAAGGACTACGGCCTAACGCTTTAACACTCAGCCATCTTACCTGTGACCTTCATTAATCGATGATTATTTTCAACTAACCACAAAGATATCGGAACCCTCTACTTAATCTTCGGCGCATGAGCCGGCATAATCGGCACTGCTCTTAGCCTATTAATTCGTGCAGAACTCGGCCAACCAGGAAGCTTACTAGGGGATGACCAAATCTATAATGTAATCGTTACCGCCCACGCCTTCGTAATAATTTTCTTCATAGTCATACCTATCATAATTGGAGGATTCGGAAACTGATTAGTCCCACTTATAATTGGTGCCCCCGACATAGCATTCCCACGCATAAACAATATAAGCTTCTGACTACTCCCTCCATCCTTCCTACTACTACTTGCTTCCTCCACAGTAGAAGCAGGGGCAGGTACAGGATGAACAGTCTACCCACCACTAGCTGGTAACCTAGCTCACGCCGGAGCTTCAGTAGACCTAGCCATCTTCTCCCTTCACTTAGCAGGTGTATCCTCCATTCTAGGAGCAATCAATTTCATCACAACAGCCATCAACATAAAACCCCCAGCCCTATCACAATACCAAACACCTCTATTCGTATGGTCCGTCCTAATTACCGCCGTCCTATTACTACTCTCTCTCCCAGTCCTTGCTGCTGGCATCACTATACTACTAACAGACCGAAACCTCAACACCACATTCTTCGACCCTGCTGGAGGAGGAGACCCAATCCTATATCAACATCTCTTCTGATTCTTCGGCCACCCAGAAGTTTATATCCTAATCCTTCCAGGTTTTGGAATCATCTCGCATGTAGTAACCTACTACGCAGGTAAAAAAGAACCATTCGGCTATATAGGAATAGTATGAGCCATACTATCCATTGGATTCCTAGGCTTCATCGTATGAGCCCACCATATATTCACAGTAGGAATAGACGTAGATACCCGAGCATACTTCACATCCGCCACCATAATCATTGCCATCCCAACTGGCATTAAAGTCTTTAGCTGACTAGCCACACTACACGGAGGAACCATTAAATGAGACCCCCCAATACTATGAGCCCTAGGTTTCATCTTCCTTTTTACCATTGGAGGCCTAACAGGAATCGTACTAGCCAACTCTTCACTAGACATCGCTTTACATGACACATACTACGTAGTCGCCCACTTCCACTATGTACTCTCAATAGGGGCTGTCTTTGCCATCCTAGCAGGATTCACTCACTGATTCCCACTATTCACCGGATTCACCCTGCACCCTACATGAACTAAAGCCCACTTCGGGGTTATATTCACAGGCGTAAACCTCACCTTCTTCCCACAACACTTCCTAGGTCTAGCAGGCATACCACGACGATACTCAGACTACCCAGACGCTTATACCCTATGAAACACCATATCATCCATCGGCTCCTTAATCTCAATGACAGCCGTAATCATACTAATATTCATCATCTGAGAAGCTTTCGCATCAAAACGAAAAGTCCTACAACCAGAATTAACCACCACCAACATCGAATGAATCCACGGCTGCCCACCCCCCTACCACACCTTCGAAGAACCAGCCTTTGTCCAAGTACAAGAAAGGAAGGAATCGAACCCTCACACGCTGGTTTCAAGCCAACCGCATTAAACCACTCATGCTTCTTTCTTATGAGATGTTAGTAAACCAATTACATAGCCTTGTCAAGACTAAATCACAGGTGGAAACCCCGTACATCTCTCTATGGCTAACCACTCCCAATTCGGATTTCAAGATGCTTCATCCCCTATCATAGAAGAACTCGTTGAATTCCACGACCACGCACTAATAGTTGCACTAGCAATCTGCAGTTTAGTCCTCTACCTCCTAGCACTTATACTAATAGAGAAACTATCCTCAAACACCGTTGACGCCCAAGAAGTAGAATTAGTCTGAACAATCCTACCAGCTATCGTCCTCATTTTACTCGCCCTCCCATCCCTACAAATCCTATACATAATAGATGAGATCGACGAACCTGATTTAACCCTAAAAGCTATCGGACACCAATGATACTGAACCTACGAATATACAGACTTCAAAGACCTAACATTCGATTCATACATACTCCCCACAACCGAACTCCCCACGGGCCACTTCCGGCTATTAGAAGTTGACCATCGCGTTGTCGTCCCAATGGAATCCCCTATCCGCATTATCATTACCGCCGACGACGTTCTCCACTCCTGAGCGGTCCCTACTCTAGGAGTAAAAACCGACGCAATCCCAGGACGACTAAACCAAACATCATTTATTACTACCCGACCTGGAATCTTCTATGGTCAATGTTCCGAAATCTGCGGGGCTAACCACAGCTACATACCAATCGTAGTAGAATCCACACCCCTCACCCACTTCGAGAGCTGATCCTCACTACTTTCATCCTAATCATTAAGAAGCTATGCAACCAGCACTAGCCTTTTAAGCTAGAGAAAGAGGACCACACCCCTCCTTAATGATATGCCACAACTCAACCCAAACCCCTGATTCCTCATTATACTAACATCATGACTGATCTTCTCTCTAATCATTCAACCAAAACTTCTACCATTCACCCCCACCAACTCCCCATCTAACCTACCTACCTCCACCACAATCACCAAAACTATGCCCTGAACCTGACCATGAATCTAAGCTTTTTCGACCAATTCGCAAGTCCATGCCTCCTAGGAATCCCCCTAATTCTAATCTCAATACTATTCCCCACCCTACTACTCCCATCGCCAGACAACCGATGAATTACCAATCGCCTCTCCACCCTCCAGTCATGACTCCTTCACCTAATCACAAAACAACTAATAATACCACTAAACAAAAAAGGCCATAAATGAGCCTTAATCCTTACATCACTAATGACATTTCTACTTACAATCAATCTACTAGGCCTACTACCCTACACATTCACCCCCACTACCCAACTATCAATGAACATAGCTTTAGCCTTTCCACTCTGACTTGCCACCCTTCTTACAGGAATACGTAACCAACCCTCAATCTCCCTAGGCCACCTACTACCCGAAGGAACTCCAACCCCATTAATCCCAGCATTAATTTTAATCGAAACCACTAGCTTACTTATTCGCCCATTAGCCTTAGGAGTCCGCCTAACAGCAAACCTCACAGCAGGACATCTACTCATCCAACTTATCTCCACAGCCTCAATTGCCCTACTCCCAACCATCCCAACCGTATCCATCCTAACTACAACAATCCTCCTCCTACTGACCCTCCTAGAAGTAGCAGTAGCCATAATCCAAGCTTATGTCTTCGTCCTCCTATTAAGCCTATACTTACAAGAAAATATCTAATGGCCCACCAAGCACACTCCTACCACATAGTAGACCCAAGCCCTTGACCTATTTTCGGCGCAGCCGCTGCTCTACTCACCACCTCAGGATTAATCATATGATTCCACCACAACTCCTCACAACTCTTAAGCCTAGGCCTACTCTCCATAATCTTAATTATAATCCAATGGTGACGGGATATTGTACGAGAAAGCACATTCCAAGGCCACCACACCCCTCCAGTCCAAAAAGGCCTACGATATGGAATAATCTTATTCATCACATCCGAAGCCTTCTTCTTTCTGGGCTTCTTCTGAGCATTTTTCCACTCCAGCCTAGTCCCCACCCCAGAGCTAGGTGGACACTGACCCCCAACAGGAATCCAACCCCTCAACCCACTAGAAGTCCCCCTACTAAATACAGCCATCCTACTAGCCTCAGGTGTCACCGTAACATGAGCTCACCATAGCATCACAGAGGGAAATCGAAAACAAGCTATCCATGCACTAACACTAACAATCCTGCTAGGATTCTACTTTACAGCACTCCAAGCCATAGAATACCACGAAGCACCCTTCTCAATCGCTGACGGCGTATACGGCTCAACTTTTTTTGTCGCTACAGGATTCCATGGACTCCACGTAATCATTGGATCCTCCTTCCTATCAATCTGCCTCCTACGACTAATCAAGTTCCATTTCACCTCAAACCACCACTTCGGATTCGAAGCAGCAGCCTGATACTGACACTTCGTAGACGTCATCTGATTATTCCTCTACATAACCATTTACTGATGAGGATCATGCTCTTCTAGTATACTAATTACAATTGACTTCCAATCTCTAAAATCTGGTACAACCCAGAGAAGAGCAATCAACATAATCACATTCATAATCACCCTATCCCTCACCCTAAGCATTATCCTAACCACACTAAATTTCTGACTCACACAAATCAACCCAGACTCAGAAAAACTATCCCCATATGAATGTGGCTTTGACCCACTCGGATCAGCCCGCCTCCCCTTCTCAATCCGATTCTTCCTCAGTAGCAATCCTATTCCTCCTATTCGATCTAGAAATTGCACTATTACTTCCCCTCCCATGAGCCATCCAACTCCAATCTCCCACCACTACCCTAACCTGAACCTTCACTATCCTTTTACTACTCACACTAGGACTAGTCTATGAATGAATACAAGGCGGCCTAGAATGAGCAGAATAGACAGAAAGTTAGTCTAATCAAGACAGTTGATTTCGGCTCAACAGATCATAGTCTACCCTATGACTTTCTTATGTCCCCCCTACACTTAAGCTTCTACTCAGCCTTCACCTTAAGCAGCCTAGGATTAGCATTCCATCGAACCCACTTAATCTCCGCTCTACTATGTCTAGAAAGCATAATACTATCCATATACATTGCCCTATCCATCTGACCCATCGAAAACCAAGCAACATCATCCACGCTAATACCAGTATTCATACTTGCATTCTCAGCCTGTGAAGCAGGCATAGGCCTAGCAATATTGGTAGCCTCCACACGAACTCACGGCTCAGACCACCTACACAACTTAAACCTACTACAATGTTAAAAATCATCTTACCTACAATCATACTTTTACCCACAGCCCTCCTATCCCCCCAAAAATTTTTATGAACAAACACCACCATACACAGCCTCCTAATCGCTACCCTCAGCCTACAATGGATTACTCCAACCTACCATCCATACAAAAACCTAACCCAATGAACTGGCATCGACCAAACCTCATCTCCCCTATTAGTCCTATCCTGCTGACTACTCCCACTTATAATCATAGCAAGCCAAAACCACCTCCAACACGAACCACCAACACGAAAACGAACATTTATCACAACTCTAATCATAATCCAACCATTTATTATCCTTGCATTCTCAACCACAGAGCTGATATTATTCTACATCTCATTCGAAGCAACCCTAATTCCAACTCTGATCCTAATTACACGATGAGGAAATCAACCGGAACGCCTAAGTGCTGGCATCTACTTACTATTCTACACCCTCATCAGCTTCTTACCACTACTAGTCACAATCCTCCACCTACACACCCAAATCGGCACACTACAACTAACAATATTAGAACTAACCCACCCCACACTCACCAACTCATGATCAAACCTCCTATCAGGCCTAGCCCTACTAACTGCATTTATAGTAAAAGCACCCCTATACGGCCTCCACTTATGACTCCCAAAAGCCCACGTAGAAGCCCCAATCGCAGGCTCCATACTACTCGCTGCCCTCCTCCTAAAGCTAGGAGGATATGGCATCATGCGTATTACCCTCCTAACAGGCCCCCTCCCAAGCCACCTACACTACCCATTCCTTACCCTAGCACTATGAGGAGCACTAATAACCAGCTCCATTTGCTTACGCCAAACTGACCTAAAAGCACTCATCGCCTACTCCTCTGTAAGCCACATAGGCCTAGTTATCGCTGCAAGCACAATTCAAACCCATTGATCATTCTCAGGAGCAATAATCCTAATAGTCTCCCACGGCCTGACTTCCTCAATACTATTCTGTCTAGCTAACACCAACTACGAACGCACACACAGCCGAATCCTCCTCCTAACACGAGGCCTCCAACCTCTCTTACCCCTTACAGCCACTTGATGATTACTAGCAAACCTAACCAACATAGCCCTCCCACCAACAACCAACCTAATAGCAGAACTAACCATTATAATCGCCCTATTCAACTGATCCTCCTTCACAATCATCTTAACCGGAATCGCAACCCTACTAACCGCCTCATATACCCTATTCATATTACTAATGACCCAACGAGGTACACTCCCAACTCACATTACGTCCATCCAAAATTCAAACACACGAGAACATCTCCTAATAACCCTTCACATTATTCCTATATTACTCCTTATCTTAAAACCAGAGCTCATCTCCAGAATCCTATCCTCTATCACGCAAGTATAGTTTCAACCCAAACATTAGACTGTGATTCTAAAAATAGAAGTTAAACCCTTCTTACCTGCCGAGGGGAGGTTCAAACCAACAAGAGCTGCTAACTCTCGCATCTGAGTCTAAAACCTCAGTCCCTTTACTTTTAAAGGATAATAGTAATCCACTGGTCTTAGGAACCACCCATCTTGGTGCAAATCCAAGTAAAAGTAATGGAACCAACATTACTCTTCAATGTTTCCATACTCATTACAATAACAATTATCATTACGCCAACACTACTTCCACTACTATCAAAGAAACTCCAAAACTCTCCAACCACCATCACACACACTGTCAAAACCGCCTTCCTAGCCAGCCTCGTACCAACAGCACTATTCATACACTCAGGCATAGAAAGTATCATCTCACACTGAGAATGAAAATTCATCATAAACTTTAAAATTCCACTCAGCCTAAAAATAGACCAATACTCCACGATATTCCTCCCTATTGCCTTATTCGTAACATGATCCATCCTTCAATTCGCAACATGATACATAGCTTCAGAACCATACATCACTAAATTCTTCTCTTATCTCCTAATATTCCTAATTGCCATGCTAACCTTAACCATTGCCAACAACATATTTCTACTATTCATCGGCTGAGAAGGAGTTGGCATCATATCATTCCTACTAATTGGCTGGTGACAAGGTCGAGCAGAAGCCAATACAGCTGCACTTCAAGCCGTCCTCTACAACCGAATCGGAGACATCGGACTCATCTTGAGCATAGCATGACTCGCATCCTCCATAAACACCTGAGAAATCCAACAAACATTCTCCACCACCCAAACCCCAACACTCCCTCTACTCGGCCTCATTCTAGCCGCCACAGGAAAATCAGCCCAATTTGGACTCCACCCATGACTACCAGCTGCTATAGAAGGCCCCACCCCAGTCTCTGCCTTACTTCACTCCAGCACCATAGTGGTGGCTGGCATCTTCCTCCTAATCCGTACACACCCCTTACTTGCCAACAATCAAACAGCCCTCTCCCTATGCCTCTCTCTAGGAGCCCTATCCACCCTATTTGCTGCCACATGTGCCCTCACACAAAACGACATTAAAAAAATCATTGCCTTCTCTACCTCAAGCCAACTAGGACTAATAATAGTCACTATTGGCCTAAACCTTCCCCAACTAGCCTTTCTCCATATTTCAACCCACGCATTCTTCAAGGGCATACTATTCCTATGTTCAGGCTCAATCATCCACAACCTCAATGGTGAACAGGATATTCGAAAAATAGGCGGCCTACAAAAAATACTCCCCACAACTACATCCTGCCTAACCATCGGAAACTTGGCCCTAATAGGAACCCCATTCCTAGCAGGATTTTACTCAAAAGACCTCATCATCGAAAGCCTAAACACTTCCTACTTAAACACCTGAGCACTATTCCTAACATTACTCGCCACGACATTTACTGCAACCTACAGCTTACGTATAACCTTATTAGTCCAAACAGGATATACCCGCATGATCACAATCCCCTCAATAAACGAAAACAACCCAACAATCACAAACCCAATCACCCGCCTTGCCTTAGGTAGCATTATAGCTGGATTACTCATCACATCCTACATTACCCCTACAAAAACCCCCCCAATAACCATACCCACCCTCACAAAAACTGCAGCTGTCATCGTTACAATGCTAGGCATCATCCTAGCCCTAGAACTTGCAAACACAACACACACCCTAATCCAACCAAAACAAAATACCTACCTGAACTTCTCCTCCACACTAGGATACTTCAACCACTTAACTCACCGCCCCAGCTCCATAAAACTATTAAACACCGGCCAAAAAATCGCTTCCCACTTAATCGACTTATCCTGATATAAAAAAATAGGCCCAGAAGGGCTTGCCGATTTACAACTCATAGCAGCCAAGACCTCAACTACCCTCCATACTGGACTAATCAAAACCTACCTAGGAACCTTCGCCCTCTCCATCCTCATTATCATACTATCAACATAAACCAAATTAATGGCCCCCAACCTCCGAAAATCCCACCCACTTCTAAAAATAATCAACAACTCCTTAATCGATCTACCTACCCCATCGAACATCTCCGCCTGATGAAACTTCGGATCTCTCCTAGGCATCTGCCTGGCAACACAAATCCTAACCGGCCTACTACTAGCCGCACACTACACCGCAGACACAACCCTAGCCTTCTCATCCGTTGCCCATACATGCCGAAACGTACAACACGGTTGACTAATCCGCAACCTACATGCAAACGGAGCATCATTTTTCTTTATCTGCATCTACCTCCACATTGGACGAGGCCTATACTACGGCTCATATCTGTACAAAGAAACCTGAAATACAGGAGTCATCCTCCTACTTACCCTCATAGCCACCGCCTTCGTAGGCTATGTCCTACCATGAGGACAAATATCATTTTGAGGAGCTACAGTCATCACCAATCTCTTCTCAGCCGTCCCCTACATCGGCCAAACCCTTGTAGAATGAGCTTGAGGGGGCTTCTCAGTAGACAATCCCACATTAACTCGATTCTTCACTTTACACTTCCTCCTTCCATTCATAATCATAGGCCTCACCCTAATTCACCTCACCTTCCTTCACGAGTCCGGCTCAAACAACCCCCTAGGCATTGTATCAAACTGCGATAAAATCCCATTCCACCCCTATTTTTCCTTAAAAGATATCCTAGGATTCATACTCATACTACTTCCACTCATAACCCTAGCTCTATTCTCACCAAACCTGCTAGGAGACCCAGAAAACTTCACCCCAGCAAACCCCCTAGTCACACCTCCTCATATCAAACCAGAATGATACTTCCTATTTGCATACGCCATCCTACGTTCAATCCCAAACAAACTAGGAGGTGTGCTAGCCTTAGCCGCCTCCGTACTAATCCTCTTTCTAGCCCCACTCCTCCATAAATCTAAACAACGTACAATAACCTTCCGCCCCTTCTCCCAACTCCTATTCTGAACCCTAACCGCCAACCTTCTTATCCTAACATGAGTTGGCAGCCAACCAGTAGAACACCCATTTATGATCATCGGCCAACTAGCTTCCCTCACCTACTTCACCATTCTCCTAATCCTTTTCCCCATCATCGGAGCCCTAGAAAACAAAATACTAAACTACTAAAAATACTCTAATAGTTTACAAAAAACATTGGTCTTGTAAACCAAAGAACGAAGACTATACCCCTTCTTAGAGTTACCCCGTCCAAACAATCAGAAAAAAAGGACTTAAACCTCTATCTCCAACTCCCAAAGCTGGTATTTTACGTTAAACTATTCTCTGACGCCCCTAAACTGCCCGAAGGGCCCCACGAGACAATCCTCGTACAAGCTCCAACACTACAAACAAAGTTAACAACAAACCTCACCCCGCCATTAAAAACAACCCCACCCCTCACGAATAAAACATAGCCACACCACTAAAATCCAACCGAACCGAAAACATACCCCCACTATCCACAGTAACCACCCCAAAATCTCAACATTCAACAAACCCCCCAACAACTACCCCCATAACAAGCACTAAAACAAGCCCCACAATATACCCTACAACACGCCAATCCCCCCAAGCCTCAGGATATGGATCCGCTGCCAGAGACACAGAGTATACAAAAACCACCAACATTCCCCCTAGGTACACCATAAATAGCACCAAAGACACAAAAGAAACCCCCAAACTCAACAATCATCCACACCCTACAACAGACGCCAACACCAACCCAACCACCCCATAATACGGCGAAGGGTTAGACGCAACCGCCAATCCTCCCAACACAAAGCATAACCCCATAAAAAGCATAAAATAAGTCATCAGAAATTTCTGTTTGGCTTTTCTCCAAAACTCGCGGCCCGAAAAGCCGCTGTTGTAATTTCAACTACAGAAACCCCTACAAAAGTGCCCCCCCCTACCCCCCATGTACTGGGTTACATTCAATTACTTACCACATAGTACATTACATCAATGTAGGAAATACATTACATTTAATGTAAGGAACACATCACATTAATGCAAGAAACACATAATAATGTATGCTCTACACTATCATCATATACACGGGCATAACCCTCTGGCCCCCTGCACAACCCAATAGACAGGAAATCCACTGCACCCGGGATTAACCACAACACCTGGACTAAACCCATAAACTCCAACAAACTGTACATAACATCCTTGAAAATATACGACAGTGCTCTAAAACAAACTATGAATGGTCCAGACCATAGTACTGCAACATTCTCTCGACGGGCCGGTCTCTCGGACCAGGTTATTTATTAGTCGTCCTTCTCACGTGAAATCAGCAACCGGGTGTTAGTAAGATCCTACGTTACTAGCTTCAGGACCATTCTTTCCCCCTACACCCCTAGCACAACTTGCACTTTTGCGCCTCTGGTTCCTATGTCAGGGCCATACCTTGGTTAATCCTTTAACCTTGCTCTTCACCGATACATCTGGTTGGCTATAGTTCACCATTGTCTCTCTTAATCGCGGCATCTTTCTTTTTTAGCACTTTTGGTTCCCTTTTTTTTCTCTGGGGTCTTCAATCTGCCCTCCGGTGCAGCGGGTGTATACAATTTATATACGTGGGCATACATGGTATTCGTCCGGTTCGTCGCCCTCAGGAGTTGATTAATGAGACGGTTTCATGCATATGGGGAATCATCTTAACACTGATGCACTTTGTTTTCCATCTGGTTATGGTGTGTCCACAGACTCTTATTTATGCTGCTATTTAGTGAATGCTCGTTGGACATAATTTCCTATTTTTACACTTCCTCTAACTTTCCTAACAACACTAGGAGTTTTCGACCAAATTTAACCACGTTCATCATCATGAATTTTATTCACACATTTTTTCCATGTCATCAATACTGGAGTTACATTAATAAACAAACCCCATATATTCCGTACACATACACATCATTTACCTAAGCCAAAATATACTAAAGAACTCCCCCAAGACAACAAACACAACACAAACAACACAAAACACCAAACCCAAAAATCAAGCAACGAACAGATAAACCCAAACCAGACAAAT